CTGTTCCCGCCTACATATATGGGATATTTTAAGAAGTGAACATCTTTCTTAGTAGCGGGGTCTGGAGAAAGAATAGGAAAGGTTACTTCGCTATATTTCTGACCAGGAACAGGACCTATCACAAGAATATTTTTTTTAGTAGGGCGATAGTTCTGAAAAGACAGATTGCCTATCTTTTCTTTAATCTCGGGCGAAATACGATCGGGGGGGGCTAATTCAAACCCCTCAGGTAAAATAAGAACAGCCCCTACATTCAAAGCTCCCTTTTTACCATTAGCAAGAACTTGTTTCAGTTGCATATCATAAGGAATTCGAACAACTGCTTCAAATACAGTATCAGGAAGTACCGCTTGTGGAACCTCGATATCTACGGGTTTATTAGCTAAATGGCAATTGGCACATACAATACGGCCAGTCGCTTCTCGTGGATTTTCATAACCCTGCTGTGCAAAAATGGGATATGCGTTTGAACTGGGTGTCCTAGTGATTATATATATCATGAGCGATATGGAAATGGCTCGAGTAATCTCTTCCTTTATCCAAGAAAAAAGAGTATTTATAGTTTGCATGGTCCAATCATTGGTATCGAAAATTTATACAATAAAATTAGGTAGGTCCCTAGTCTAGTATAGTTCCCTATCTATGATTTTGCTATTTACTAAAAAAATATTAATGGAATATAGGAAGAATTCCTTGTAGGAGTAGAAAGAATAAGTACAATTTTGAATGTTTTGCTTATGTACAAAGTAACAACCATTATAATTTGATCAGTGAATCATTTTTCAGTCATTCAGTGAATGATAAATCACTACAAGTGAGGGAGATACACGATTTAAATAACGGAAGATCAAATATTTTAAAATTGTATCTAGAATGACCGGAAAAGTGGAAACAAGACCGGATATAATTTGATCGTTATGATCAAATCCAAAATCTTTGTATAAAGAGCCAATCATTAGTTCCCAACCGTGGGGCGAATGGAATCCTATACATAAATCAGTTAATAAAAGAATTGAAAAAGCTTTTATTGTGTCGCTTAAGTTATATAGGAATTCTTGAACCCAAGAGTTAAGAATAACAAGTTTTTCATTACCTAAAATCGAATAACCACTTAGAATAACGAAACAGATTATATTTGTCGAGAAGTTCAAAATCGTATGGATACAATCCCCATTGTGTATCTTGATCAATTGGATCGTTTCTTTGTAGATTCCGATACGAAGCTTTTCTAGATGTGTTTCCGGGTATTCCTTTATCATTTCGTCCAAGAGGAAGAGTTCCTCTAATTCTATGAATTTTTTTAGAATACTCTTTTCTTGAATGATATTCAAGAAGATTTCGGATTCCATAGTATCCCACCAATTAGTAACCCAAGATTCCAGACTTTTAGTAAATGAGAGAGAGATCCACCAGGGCAAAAATACTATAGATGCAAGATATAGAAGGGGAATGAATGCTTTCTTTTTTGCCATTTTTTCGTCTTTGAATTTTTAATGAACTCACCTCATTCGTCGACTCCATACCATACGATACTAACTAATATTCATATCAAGGATAAGTTCTATTACAAGTCATCGAGCCCATGAATCTATTCCCTTTTTTTTCTGTATGATTCAGTGGTTAGTACTTGAATTTAGAAATAATACAGAAATGGAATAAAAAAGAGTCCACTCCAAATTCGCACTTCAAATGCGAATAAAGATATTGTTTCCAAATATATCATTTGCTAAAATTCGAAAAAAGTGCCTCCTTTCGATAAATAAATGCACAAAGGCGCCCATGAATATTATTCGGATTTTGAAAGAAAAGAATTCTCTTTCTATCAGAATATCCAATTTTTTGAAAAAAAAAAAGCATTCACTCTATTTCAGTTCATTTTTCAAAATACTTCAATTGGTACACGCAAGAAATAAGCCAATTCAGCAGCTTTTTGCTCAATTTCTCGTGGAGTCAAATTCTCATCAGTACGAGTCAGGGGAATAGCCCCATGGCCTCTGATTTCCATATAAAGGACACGACGAGCATAAATACCCTCTTTCACTTCTATTCTGATGGACTGGATGTCTTTCATAAGGAATTGGAGTAAGATGCGACGATTTTTTCCAGGAAATCCCCAACGAAAAATACACACTATTCCTTCTTTTCTATCGAATCGATCATAACCACTACCTACATTCCATGAGATTGTGCACCACAAATAGGAGCTAATAAAGAGACCCGCAATCCCGTAGAAAGACATCACGATCCCCTGTGGAAAAGAAATGATTTGTGGAGACGGAAATAAAGATATCAAATTCCTACCAAGATAACTGGAAATTCCAACTAATAAAAACCCTAATGAACCTAAAAAAAGGATAAAGGCCCAGCAGAAATTACTTGTTTTTCGAGACCCCGCTATAAGTTCTATCCATATATGTTCTGATCGCCAATTCATACTAGATCTAGTTGCATTTTATTGAGATTGAGAGAATAACCCAAATGAATTTGACTTTTTTTGTGTGTTTCCGAAGTAACTCTCATCAACTAGCACTATTCCGATGTGAACTTTTAGGAGTAATTCATCGAATTGCTTAGATCTAAAATAATAAGATCCACTTCGTATGATTCCCTATAGATATCTACGTATGGATACATTTACTTTACATTTCAGGCATTCGCCCCAATCCCGATTTTTTTTTCAAATAGCTATAATTCATTTATGTATATATCATGTTTACGCATGCATAATAGCTTATGTTCAGGGGAAACTGCATCACATATTTTATTCTAAGAAATCAATATCTGTATTATGGTCTAAGGCTTGAAAAAAAAAAATAGATAAGATTTGGCCCTATCATATCTATATCTAAAAAATCTTGTTTTTTTGAACATGAAGAAATAAAGAAGCCATCGCAATTGCCGGAAATACTAGGCCCACTAAAGGCACCAAAATAGAGGGTAAGTTATTGAAAGTTGTCATAAAATAGATACCTGGATTTCATATTTGTACCTGTTATTGTTCTATTGTTATTTATATTGTTATAAAGGTATCGTATAATCATTATAATTCATATATAATTATACTAAGTATAGCTAAGTGAGTACATAATTGAGTATATGTAAGTACATAATATTAATATATAAATAAAATATATAAATAAAATAATAAATATAACAATTTCTAAAATTTATAAATAAAATAAGATAAGAAAATAAGTGCAAGGAATGTAGAACTAACGAAATAGAATTTTTCATCTTTCTACATGAAATATATAGATATGTATGTGTATGATAATCTCCTTTTTTTATTATTTTTTATTATCTTGTTTTTGTCTAATAATTTGAATTTAATAAACGTGAATAAAGAAAGAGTTTGTTACAAATTCCCGAAAAATTTGTTAGAATCCGATCCGGGAATAGGGATTCTTAGTAAAACTGGACATTCTCAAAAAATATAGAATCTTGCATCTTTCTATACTTTTATATTTTCTATATGTGAATTATATACACATAAGAAGGGAACGTGAAATTCTCGTTTTATTCCCCTTGCCTAATTTGAATTTCGCGGAAGAAAGAATTCACTCTTTTTTTTTTTACAATTAAATCTTATGTTACCAAATGTTATCAAAGTCAAAATAAAATCCGAAGAATGGATTTTGACTTTGATTTCTATAAACTAAATAACTACTTGTTCTATACACAAAAAAAAATCATTTCTATTTTTTTTATATATATATTATATATTTTTAATTTTTATTAAGGCTCTACTTGATTGAATTTTGATTCAGAGGAAAGAACGCATGAAGCTGAAATAACTCACTCAGAACGCCTTTTAAAAGATTACGCGGTACGATTGGATCGAATAGGCCCTTATGGAATAAATATTCAGCCGCTTGTGAGCCCTCAGGTACTGTTTTATTCAATGTTTGTTCAATTACTCTTTTACCCGCAAAGGCAATGTAGGCATTGGGTTCAGCAATAATGATATCCCCCAACATACCAAAACTAGCTGTCACCCCACCAGTAGTAGGAGATGTAAGGATTGATACATAGAATAACTTTTTATTTGATTGATAATCATATAAAGCGGAAGATATTTTAGCCATTTGCATCAAGCTCAAACTTCCTTCTTGCATGCGTGCTCCTCCAGAAGCACACACTAAAATAAGAGGTAAAAATTGATTGGTAGCATATTCGATCAAACGGGTGATTTTCTCGCCAACTACCGATCCCATACTACCACCCATAAACTGAAAATCCATAATCCCAATTGCTACGGGAATACCGTTTAGTTGACCTGTGCCCGTTTGAACAGCCTCAGTTAATCCTGTCTTTCTTTGATAAGAATCAATACGATCTTTGTAGGGTTCCTCTTCTAAATTAAATTCAATGGGATCCAGAGAGACCATGTCTTCATCCATCGGAACCCAAGTACCTGGATCAATCGAAAGTTCGATTCTATCTGAACTATTCATTTTCAAATGATGTCCACAGTGTTCGCAAATATTCATTTTTGATTTAAAAAATTTCTTATAATTTAATCCATAACAATTTTCGCATTGAACCCACAAATGCTTGTATTTTGGAGTCACATCTAGATCATTAGATCTTTCTGTTTCTGTTATAGTTAAATCACTATCATCCAGGCTCGGTTTTATACTTGAACTCTGGTTTTCACTACTAGTTCTGCTTTCATCAAAAATGTAACTATAAATGTAACTGTCACTATAATTGACAATACCACTTAAAATGTAACTATCAATACAAATTTGAGAAAGAAAATAACTGTCAATACAACTATTAATGTGGTTATTCCAACTATATTTAGTATTATACATGTAAGGATCATCGTGAGGATCGTCACTATTAGATACATTATTCAGATAACTAAAATTCTTATAATTAGAAAAAGAACTTTCTAGTTCACTTAGAAAAGAATGATCATTGTCAATCTCAAAAATCTTATTTTCAATATCCAAATATATAAAATAACTATCCCTATCATTATCCCTAACTAAAAA